AAAGCCCTTCGCATGGCAATACCTATTGTATCGGCTTGACCTTTCATAAGTGGGGACAGAATGAAACGACCATAATAAAGACGCTTACTGTCTACTCTTGATTCAACACATTTCCACTGTAGTGTTCGAGTGGATCCTGTTACTTCCTCTCGAACCATACTAATATTATTATTTAATCAGATCATTGAATCATTTATTTCTCTTGAAATACGTTTAATTCTTATTTCTACACACGTCTTTTTTTAGGAGGTCGACATCCATTATGCGGCATAGGTGTTACATCACGCACGAAACTTAATAGTATACCACTTCTACGAATGGCTCGTAATGCTGCATCTCTTCCGAGACCAGGACCTTTTATCATAATTTCGGCTCGTTGCATACCCTGATCAACCACAGTACGAATGGCATTTACAGCAGCGGCTTGAGCTGCATAGGGTGTCCCTCTTCTTGTGCCTTTGAATCCAGAAGTACCGGCGGAGGACCAAGAAACCACTCGGCCTCGTACATCTGTAACAGTTACAATGGTATTGTTGAAACTCGCTTGAACATGAATAACTCCTTTTGGTATTCTACGTCCATTCTTACGCGAACCAATACGTCCATTCCTACGTGAACCCATTTTTGGTATAAGTTTTGCCATATTTTATCATCTCATAAATATGAATCAGAAATATACAGAAAGATACGGAGATATCCATTTTATGTTAAAACAAATCCTTTCTTTTATTTTTGTAGGGACCCCCTTAGAAAGTTTTTTTTAGAAAAATTATCCTTGTCTCTGTTTATGTCTCGGATTGGAACAAATCACTATAATTCGCCCGCGCCTACGGATCAGTCGACATTTTTCACAAATTTTACGAACGGAAGCCCTTATTTTCATATATCTCACCTCACTCCTTATCTTAATTTGAATCCATTCTTTGGAAGAAAAGAAGTCTCTTGTATTTTTTAACTTTGAATTGTATCCCTATGAAAGGAATTTTTTCAAAAATCATCTAATCGTTCGAATCTTTGCTGCGAAGTCTATAAATTATACGTCCCTTGGTTGAATCATACCGACTTATTTCAATTTTGACTCTATCCCCTGGCAGTATCCGTATAAAACTGCGCCGGATCCTACCTGAAATATAACCTAAAATTAGATCTTCATTATCTAAACGGACCCGGAACATACCGTTGGGAAGTGATTCAGTAATTAAACCTTCATGAATCAATTTTTGTTCTTTCATTCCAGGTAAACCTCCCTTGAAGTATCAACTAATGGAGGAAGAGTTATATAACTCACCTTTCCTCTCTATTTCACAAACAAATAGGAAGTTAGAGATAAAATTAGGATACCAGAGTAGGATCACCATATATAACACAAAATTTCTCCTCCAATTCTTTCTAGTCGAGCTTCTCGATCTGTCATTATGCCTCGAGAAGTAGAAATAATTACAATCCCCATTCCGCCTAAAATCTTAGGAATTTGTTGATAGTTGGAATAGATTCGTAGACCCGGTCGACTGATACGTTTTAAAATAGTTCTATATATTCCTTTCCTAGTTCTTCTATGTCGCAAGGTTGAAACCAAGAAATATTTGTTACTTTCCTGATGTTTTCTAACATTTTCAATAAACCCTTCCCGTAGGAGTATTTTAACAATGTTTTCAGTTATATTAGTAGATGCTATTCTAACTGTTCCGTTTTTACCCATGTCAGCATTTCTTATCGAAGTTATTATATCAGCAATAGCGTCTCTACCCATGACGAATTTTTATTCTTGTTGCTTCCTAATTTTGATATAATCAACATGTTTTTTTGCTGGAATTATTACATTTTTCAAAGTATATGCGTGAGACACAATCTACTAATTTGATCTATTTCAGATATCCTACTATAACTATATCATAATTTCATCTACTAGTATTTTATTTATAATACCTCGGGAGCTAATGAGATTATTTTAGTAAAATTTAACTGTCTCAACTCCCGAGCAATCGCACCAAAAACTCGAGTTCCTTTTGGATTTCCTTCTTGGTCAATGACAACCGCTGCATTGTCATCATATCGTATTATCATACCGTTGTCACGTTTGAGTTCTTTACGTGTACGTACAATTACAGCCCTAATTATTTCTGATCTTTCTAGAGGCATATTAGGCACTGCTTCTTTGATTACAGCAACAATAACGTCACCAATATGAGCATATCGGTGATTACCAGCCCCTATGATTCGAATACACATCAATTTTCGAGCTCCGCTATTATCCGCTACATTCAAAAGAGTCTGAGGTTGAATCATATCATTTTTATTTGAATCCGTTATTTCAATGCAAAGAATGAGGAAAAAAAGAAATAGTGTTTGTCTAGAAAACAGAAAAGAAATAAGTAAAGCGTGGTTATTTTTTAATCCTTAATACCCCTTTTGTTTAGTTTTACATCTCTATCCTGAAATAACAAATTGAGTTCGTATAGGCATTTTGCACGCAGCTATTGAAATAGCTGCTCTGGCTACA